TTTTACTACCCGGAGCTTCGATACATTTCGAAATCGAGAGATGTCTACCGGGGGAGGTTCTATCAGACAACAATTAGCCAATCTAGATTTACGAAGTATTATAGATTATTCATTGGTAGAATGGAAAGAATTGGAGGAAGAAGAACCCACGGGGAACGAATGGGAAGATCGAAAAGTTGGAAGAAGAAAAGATTTTTTGCTTCGACGCATGGAATTGGCTAAGCATTTTATTCGAACAAATATAGAACCAAAATGGATGGTTTTGTGTCTATTACCAGTTCTTCCTCCTGAGTTGAGACCAATCTATCATATAGATGAGGATAAACTAGTGACCTCGGATATTAATGAAATCTATAGAAGAATTATATATCGGAATAATACTCTTACAGATCTATTAACAACAAGTATAGCTACGCCAGAAGAATTAATAATATCTCAGGAAAAATTGCTACAAGAAGCCGTGGATGCACTTCTTGATAATGGAATCTGCGGACAACCAATGAGGGACGATCATAATAGAGTTTACAAGTCGCTTTCAGATGTAATTGAAGGCAAAGAAGGAAGAGTTCGCGAGACTCTGCTTGGTAAACGGGTCGATTATTCAGGACGGTCTGTGATTGTCGTGGGCCCTTCACTTTCCTTACATCGATGTGGATTGCCTCGCGAAATAGCAATAGAACTTTTCCAGGCATTTGTAATTCGTGACCTAATTAGAAAACATCTTGCTTCGAACATAGGAGTTGCTAAGAGTCAAATTCGAAAAAAAAAACCGATTGTATGGGAAATACTTCAGGAAATTCTGGATGACCATCCTGTATTGCTGAATAGAGCGCCTACTCTGCATAGATTAGGCATACAGGCATTTCTCCCTGTTTTAGTGGAGGGACGTGCTATTTGTTTACATCCATTAGTTTGTAAGGGCTTTAATGCAGACTTTGACGGGGATCAAATGGCTGTTCATGTGCCTTTATCTTTGGAGGCTCAAGCAGAGGCACGTTTACTTATGTTTTCTCATATGAATCTTTTGTCTCCAACTATTGGAGATCCCATTTCTGCACCAACTCAAGATATGCTTAGTGGACTCTATGTCTTAACGAGTGGTAATCGTCGGGGTATTTGTGTAAATAGGTATAATCCATGTAATCGTAGAAACTATCAAAATGAAAATAATAACTATAAGTATACAAAAAAAAAAGAACCCTTTTTTTGTAATGCCTATGATGCAATTGGGGCTTATCGGCAAAAACGAATCAATTTAGGTAGTGCTTTGTGGCTGCGGTGGCGACTAGATCAACGCGTTATTGCTGCAAGAGAAGCTCCCATCGAAATTCACTATGAATCTTTGGGTACCTATTATGAGATTTATGGACACTATCTAATAGTAAGAAGTATAAAAAGGGAAATTATATATATATATATTCGAACCACTCTTGGTCATATTTCTCTTTATCGAGAAATAGAAGAAGCCATACAGGGGTTTTGGCAGGGCTGTTGTAATTCTATGCTACCGGCGGGAATTCGAGTCTCGCCGGGTTAACTAGGACCATAATTGCGGAATTTATACGTGAATCAAGATCTAGAAAAGGAAGTTTTCCAATCACTGACTCAAACCCATTGTCAAATTCTACTCAGCGCAATATGGAGGTACTGATGGCAGAACGGCCCACTCAGGTCTTTCACAATAAAGTGATAGACGGAACTGCCATGAAACGACTTATTAGTCGATTTATTGATCACTATGGAATAGGATATACATCACATATCCTGGATCAAGTAAAGACTCTGGGTTTCCGACAAGCTACCGCCGCATCCATTTCATTAGGAATTGATGATCTTTTAACAATACCTTCTAAAAGATGGTTAGTTCAAGACGCCGAACAACAAAGTTTTATTTTGGAAAAACACCATCATTATGGGAATGTACACGCGGTAGAAAAATTACGTCAATCGATCGAGATATGGTATGCCACAAGTGAATATTTGCGACAAGAAATGAATCCAAATTTTCGGATGACCGATCCTTTTAATCCAGTTCATATAATGTCTTTTTCGGGAGCCAGAGGAAATGCATCTCAGGTACATCAATTAGTAGGTATGAGAGGATTAATGTCGGATCCCCAAGGGCAAATGATTGATTTACCCATTCAAAGCAATTTACGCGAAGGGCTCTCTTTAACAGAATATATTATTTCTTGCTACGGAGCCCGTAAAGGAGTTGTGGATACCGCTATCCGAACATCAGATGCAGGATATCTCACGCGCAGACTTGTTGAAGTAGTTCAACACATTGTTGTACGTCGAACAGATTGTGGCACCGTTCGAGGTATTTCTGTAAGTCCTCGAAATGGAATGATGGCAGACAGGATTTTTATCCAAACATTAATTGGGCGTGTATTAGCAGATGATATATATATAGGTTCGCGATGCATTGCTACTAGAAATCAAGATATTGGGATTGGACTTGTCAATAGATTCATCACTTTTAGAGCACAACCAATCTCTATTCGAACCCCCTTTACTTGTAGGAGTACATCTTGGATTTGTCAATTATGTTATGGCCGGAGTCCAGCTCATGACGACCTGGTCGAATTGGGAGAAGCTGTAGGTATTATTGCAGGTCAATCTATTGGAGAACCGGGCACTCAATTAACATTAAGAACTTTTCATACCGGCGGAGTATTCACAGGGGGTACTGCAGAACATGTGCGAGCCCCTTCTAATGGAAAAATAAAATTCAATGAGGATTTAGTTCATCCGACACGTACACGTCATGGACATCCTGCTTTTCTATGTTCTAGAGACTTGTATGTAACTATCGAGAGTGAAGATATTATACACAATGTGTGTATTCCGCCCAAAAGTTTTCTTTTAGTTCAAAACGATCAATATGTAGAATCAGAACAAGTCATTGCTGAGATTCGCGCGAGAACATCCACTTTGAATTTGAAAGAGAAGGTTCGAAAACATATTTATTCTGACTCAGAGGGCGAAATGCACTGGAATACCGATGTGTACCATGCACCTGAATTTACATATGGTAATATTCATCTCTTACCAAAAACAAGTCATTTATGGATATTATTAGGGGAGCCCTGGAGATCCAGTCTAGGACCATGTTCGATCCACAAGGATCAAGATCAAATGAACGCTTATTCTCTTTCTGTTAAGCGAAGATATATTTCTAACCCCTCAGTAACTAATAATCAAGCGAGACACAAATTTTTTAGTTCGTATTTTTCTGGTAAAAATAAAAAAGGAGATTGGATTCCCGATTATTCAGAACTTAATAGAATGACATGTACTGGTCGTTGTAATCCGGCCATTCTCGAGGGGAATTCCGATTTATTGGCGAAGAGGCGAAGAAATAGAGTCATCATCCCACTCGAATCGCTTCAAGAAGGCGAGAACCAACTAATACCTTCTTCAGGTATCTCAATTGAAATCCCCAGAAATGGTATTCTGCGTAGAAATAGTATTCTTGCTTATTTCGATGATCCTCGATATATAAGAAAGAGCTCGGGACTTACTAAATATGAGACTAGAGAACTTAATTCAATCGTCAACGAAGAGGATTTGATTGAGTATCGAGGAGTCAAGGTATTTTGGCCAAAATACCAAAAGGAAGTAAATCCATTTTTTTTTATTCCCGTGGAAGTTCACATTTTGGCCGAATCTTCGTCCATAATGGTACGGCACAATAGTATTATTGGGGTAGATACGCAAATCACTTTAAATAGAAGAAGTCGGGTAGGCGGATTGGTTCGAGTCAAGAAAAAAGCAGAAAAAATTAAACTGATAATCTTTTCCGGAGATATCCATTTTCCTGGAAAGACAAATAAGGCATTCCGATTGATACCACCAGGAGGCGGAAAAAAAAATTACAAAGAATACAAAAAATTGAAAAATTGGCTCTATATCCAACGAATGAAACTTTCCAGGTATGAAAAAAAATATTTTGTTTTGGTTCAACCTGTAGTCCCATATAAAAAAACGGACGGTATAAATTTAGGAAGACTTTTCCCGCCGGATCTCTTGCAGGAAAGTGATAATCTACAACTTCGAGTTGTCAATTATATCCTTTATTACGACCCAATTCTTGAAATTTGGGACACAAGTATTCAATTAGTTCGGACTTGTTTAGTGTTGAATTGGGACCAAGACAAAAAAATCGAAAAGGCCTGTGCTTCCTTTGTTGAAATAAGGACAAATGGTTTGATTAGAGATTTTCTAAGAATCGACTTAGCTAAGTCACCTATTTCGTATACCGGAAAAAGGAACGATCTGTCGGGTGCAGGATTGATCTCTGAGAATGGATCAGATCGCGCTAATGTCAATCCGTTTTCTTCCATTCATTCCTATTCCAAGACAAGCATTCAAGAATCCGTTAATCCAAATCAAGGGACTATTCATACGTTGTTGAATCGAAATAAGGAATCTCAATCTTTGATAATTTTGTCATCATCCAATTGTTTTCGAATAGGTCCATTCAATGATGTAAAATCTCCCAATGTAATAAAAGAATCAATCAAAAAGGACCCCCTAATTCCAATTAGTAATTCGTTGGGCCCCTTAGGAACAGGCTTTCCAATTTCTAATTTGGATTTATTTTCCCATTTAATAACCCATAATCAGATCTTACTAACGAACTATTTGCAACTTGACAATTTAAAACAGAGTTTTCAAATACTTAAATATTATTTACTGGATGAAAAAGGTAAAATTTATAATCCCTATTCATGCAGTAACATTATTTTGAATCCATTCAATTTGAATTGGTATTTTCTCCATTACAATTATTGTGAAGAGACATCTACAATTGTTAGTCTTGGGCAGTTTCTTTGTGAAAATGTATGTATAGCCAAAAAAGGACCGCATTTAAAATCGGGTCAAGTTCTAATTCTTCAAGTTGACTCTGTGGTAATACGATCAGCTAAGCCTTATTTGGCTACTCCAGGAGCAACCGTTCATGGACATTATGGGGAAATCCTTTACGAAGGAGA